AATTTTCTATTATAAATGAATTTTGTAGCATTTGACTCCGTACCGCTGAAGGATATAGCCGGACTTTTGAAAAATAGCCCAGAAAGTAAAACGAATGCTCGGATAATTGGTTTATATGGATCCTTCCTGGTTGAGACCAAACACAAAAATGACATTGCCATAAATGGATAAGATAGTATTTCCATTTATTGATCAAAAGAGGCGTATTCTTTGAAGCCAGGATGGATTTTCCTTGATATCTAACATAATGAATGAAAGAGTCCTTGAGAAACCATAGGGTAGACGGAAAATCATTAGCAAAGACTTCTACAAGATGCTCTCTTTTTCCATAGAAAAATACTCGCTCAAAAAGAACTCCAGAATATGTTAATCGTAAATGAGACGATTTGTTACGGAGAAAAAGGAAGATAGATTCGTATTCACATACATAAAAATTATATAGGACCAAGAAAAATCTTGGATTACTTTTTGAATTTGAAAAAGTAGAAATCGATTTTTTTGGAATAATAAGACTATTCCAATTACAATACTCGTAAAGAAAGAGCCTTAATAAATGAAAAGAAGAGGCATCTTTCACCCAGTAGCGAAGGCTTTGAACCAATATTTCCAGATGGATAGGATAGGGTATTCGGACATCTGCCACATAATTTAAATATGGAAATTTATCCTCGAAGAAAGGAAATATTGAATGAATTGATCGTAATTTATAAGATTTTATAATTTTTGCCTCCTCTAAGGATAATTGTAAGGAAAATGGAATTTCCACAATGACGGCAAACCCCTCTGATATTATTTGAGAATACAAATTCTTGTTGTACCCCAAAAATTTATTTTTGTTAGAATCATTAGCAAAAAGAATCAAATGATTCTGTTGATACATTCGAGTAATTAAACGTTTTACAATTAGTAAACTAGATTTATTGTCATAACCCACATTTTCCACCAAAATTGAACTATTTAAACCATGATCATAAGCAAGTGTATAAATATACTCCCGAAAAATAAGTGGGTATAGGAAGTCATGTTGGCGAGATCTATCTAGTTCAAAATAGATTTGAGATTCCCCCATTTGTGAAATTAAAAAATTAGACTTAGCCCAGGAATGAGGGATTTTTTGGGTTATCAAATGATACATAGTGCGATACAGTCAAAACAGGGCATTCTATTATTATTAGATAAAATAAAAATAGATACCTAGAAAAAGAAAACAAGTAAGACTCATCAACGGACTCTCTCTCCTCGCTTTTTTCCTCTAATTGTTTTATGCTCACTCTAGGATAACAAGAAAGTTAGAAATCCTTTATTTTCTCAACCCAATCGCTCTTTTTGATTTTGGAAAAAAAAAAATATCTTTATCAATATACTCTTTCTTCTACACATTTATCTCCACCTCATAATATAATGGGGAATAGTTAATATTTAGGACTCATAACAAAAATAAATAATCCATTCATGGGAAAAGCTTTTCCCGCATCAAGCACTAATCGATTTTTAACGTATAATTAGACGGGTTAATCATTCAAATTCAAAACGAAAGCTCGTTGCTTTTTGTTTCCCTATAATTGGAGCCGCCAAGCTCTATCCATTTATAAATTCAACCCAACTTTGAATTTTTTTTGTTCCGAGCCAAGAATTGAAACAAAGGTTTTGGCCAGATCCAATAAGAAAAAAAATTATTCTTAGAATTCTCCAGTGATACGACATGCTGCTTTTTCCATTCATTCCTTTCTGGATCAGTCGTGGTCTTACAAACTCTACCGATGATATGGACGAATCCATTGCTTCATAGAAATGTGTAAAAAATCGAGTCGCACTTAAAAGCCGAGTACTCTACCATTGAGTTAGCAACCCTAATAAACTAAACTATTCTAAAATAAACTAATCGAATATCTAATAAATATAAATAAAATAAGAAATGAGAGAAATATAGGGTGTGTAGATACAATCGAAATCAAAATAAAGAAAAATATTTTTTTTTATAAAGAAAAAAGAAACAAAAAAAAAAAATTGGAAATTGGAATTTGAAAATGTCGAAGTCGAATCGATTCGGAACAGAAAAATGAACAGATCAGATGAAAATACAGGAGATTCTATCAGATAAATAAAAATGGATAGACCGCATCTTTGTATACTATGTTATCCATTCTTATTTCTTATTATTATTATTTACTTTTCAATCAAAAAAAACAAAATCCTATGGAATGAAAATAAATAGATCTGTTTATTCACGATCGGATTATATTTGTTTAATACACTGTTGTCAATATTAATGTTGAAAAAAGAATGGAGAAAACAAAAGAAAAAATGAAAATAAATAGAATATTCTAAATAGAGAATATTCTAATATATAAAAAATCAATATAGAATTTATAAATTTCTAAAAACATAGAATAAAAATCAATTGCAATTTTAAAATGAAAAAAGTTTGTAAATAATAAAAAAAAATTGAATATGAATAGAGCAAGAGAGCGGGGGGATAAGAAAGAAAAGGGTTATATAAATCTATATACAAGTCATCCACACCCTATTTTTTTTTTTATTTCATTAATTGAATTTCGTTTGTTGATTAGGGCAAAGTTCCATAGAAACACCCGCCCTTTTTGAAATATCCTGAACAGTTCCTGTAGGTTGAGCACCTTTTTCAAGGAAATATAGAATAACAGGAATATTTAAATAGGTTTGATTCTTTATCGGATCATAGAAACCCACTTTCCGAAGATCTCTTCCCTCTCTTCGGGATCGGACATCAATTGCAACGATTCGATAAACGACTCATTGGGATAGATATAGATAAACAATACACCCCCCCTAGAAACGTATAAGAAGTTTTCTCCTCGTACGGCTCGAGAAAATTAGAAATTATGTCTATGTATAGAATTATGATGTCAAATAGATCCACAAAATCATCAAATCAATTAGACTATAGTACTTTTTTTCTTTACCGAAAAAAAATCACTTGTATTCGCAACCTCATAACTCAAGTTTGGATAATTCTTAAATAACTCAAAAACCTTTAGGTATTTCATTTATTGAGCGGTCTCTATCCCCCTTTCTTGTCTGTCTCCTTTCGAATCCTTTTTTTTTTCTTCATTCTAATCTAATATAGTTGTTGAGACAATTGAAAATGGTATTTACTTGTTCCAGGATCCTTTAGCTTTTCCTTGAATTGAATCATTGGGTTTAGACATTACTTCGGGGATCTTTTATCGTTTAAAAAATGGCAGCAACATACCATTTTTTTTCTTTCTGTCAAAGAACTATACAAATAGATGGTTGATTCCCGCGGATACATTTTTGATCGAAATAGTTTAACCAATTCCAACAAATTTGACTTTTGAAAATGACTCGAATTGGATCCTTTCAATTTCTATATCGAAAATGTACTTACGAAGTTGTTCTAACTTATTAATTTTCACTAACCATAGATCCTTCTCTACTGAAAAATCAATCAACTCGAGCTCCATCATGTACTATTTAGATCATCAATCCCCCCCCAAAAAAAACTGAGTTCTAGTGGAACAGAACAAACGATGTCGAGCCAAGAGCATCCTCATTTCTATTTCCATATAAATAAAATGGTGGATGTAAGAATCCACAGCTAATTGAATCATGCCTTTCAAGTCGCACGTTGCTTTTTACCACATCGTTTCAAACGAAGTTTTACCATAACATTCCTTTGGAACCGGTATGTAATTGATTCCATTATGAAATCATGAATAGTCATTGATTCAATTAATACAATACAGAGTAATCTATACTTTTATGAATAGAAAATTTAGAAAGTACTTCTAAAGTAAAAGTTCAAAAGTCTCAACAAAAATTCAAATTAACTCGAAGAATTTGAAGAATTTTTAATATTAAATTCTTTAATTTGAATTTAAAAAATTAGAATATTCTTTTATATTCTTAATATTCTTTTATATTCTTATAAAATTAAATATATTATTATAAAATTAATAAAATTCTATTTCTTTATTCTTGAGTTTTAATTTAATTAATTAAATTTAATAAACTATTAAATAAAATTCTATTATTAGTAGAATTATATAATATTCATATAAAAAAGTTTTTTTTTTATCTGGATCTTCCAAGTGACGCGATTTGGAGACGAATAAAAAAAAAGAAAGAAGAATAAAATTCTACCCAATATTATATACTCTTAAACAGAAGGGTTCTCAAAAAAAGGAAATTTTGATTGTGATATACAATTTGTATTCTGATATGATATCATACATGGATATGTTCTGGGACGGAAGGATTCGAACCTCCGAATAGCGGGACCAAAACCCGTTGCCTTACCACTTGGCCACGCCCCATTTCTATTTCTATTCGACACTAATAAACACTAATATTGGTATTGGTTATTCGTCAATTCCAGTCCAAATATCTAAATATATTAGAATAAATTGTTGCTAGGATTTTGATATATGAAGATATAGAATTAGACTCCAATTATTGATCATTATATAGAATTCAATTAAGATATTGTATGAAAGTATGATTTCTTCTATTTTTTATTTCAGAACCAAAAGATTTTGAATTGGATAAGTTCAAATAGATTTTTAGGGTCTACTTTTCATTTTAAATTTATATTATTTATTATTATTTTTTATAATTTTTTTATATAATTTATATAATATATATTATATATAATATAATTAAATTCATATATACTTATTCAATTTTGAAATTAAATTCATATATATAATTAAATATATAATTAATAATATATATAAATAAAATATATAATAGAATATAGTTCATTTTAATTTAAAACTCAATTTAATTTAAATTGAACTCACAAAAAGAAAAAATACAATTATCTTAAAGAACAAAATTTTTTGTTATGCTTAATATCTTTAGTTTGGTCTGTATTTATATTAACTCTGCTTTTTATTCAAGTAGTTTTTTCTTCGCGAAATTGCCTGAAGCCTACGGTTTTTTGAATCCAATTGTAGATATTATGCCAGTAATACCTTTACTTTTTTTTCTCTTAGCTTTTGTCTGGCAAGCTGCTGTAAGTTTTCGATGATATCTTTAATTTGAATACTTTCCTAGAAAAATTCTAACATTTTAGCAATTGAATTGATAAGATCAGATCAGATAAGTCTTACAGTATGAATCTTCTATTCAAATATTGAAATTTTTTTATAGCCAATAAAAATGCGGACTATCTCATTTTTACATTTTTTCCTTTGAAAAATCCTATTAGATTTGAGTACCCCGACAAATTGGGGATATGAAAGAAATTTTTTGATAATGATAATAAAGGACTCGACTCTTATTACAAATAAATTTCCTAAAATTTTTTTTTTTCTCGAAATCACTTCATTTCTTAGTGTCAAAAGAAAGATAATGTGTAGTCTAGGAGAATCTTTCTCTTTTTTTTTTAATGATCTTGGAGATTGTGTAATGCTTACTCTAAAACTATTTGTTTACACGGTAGTGATATTCTTTGTTTCTCTTTTCATTTTCGGATTCCTATCTAACGACCCAGGACGTAATCCGGGACGGGAAGAATAAAAAAAAGGATTTTTTGTTTTCGGTGTTTTCCTTGCTTATGCTTGATTTTATTTTTGAAATATTCTTTGATCTATTTTACATCAAAATAAAAAAAATCAAACAAAGAAAAAAAAAAGAAAAAAAAAAGGTTCCATAAATTCAAACAAAAGATAAATAAAATAAAAAAATCATGGACGGAAAGAGAGGGATTCGAACCCTCGGTACGAAAAATCCGTACAACGGATTAGCAATCCGACGCTTTAGTCCACTCAGCCATCTCTCCTCAATTGAAAAAATAGAATTACTATGTTACATTACACAAACAAAAAGTAGGGCTTAAGCCCTTCTTTCTATCTTATCTCTCTTTGACTTAGTATATTTGATATTAGTCCATTTGATATTGAATTATATTCTATATATCTATTTATATAACTTAATATATATTAATTAATAATTATACTGTATTAATTTATACTATATTAATTATATTATTCTTATATTCTAATTGTTATATTCTAATATTCTCTATATAAGCTATATATATAATAATAAATATATATTATATTTATATTAAATAAAAAATATTAATTCTAAATTAGAAATTTTTTTTTCTACAGCAGCCCGGCCAGGTCAGTACCTAGCCGGGCCTTTTTTGTTCCCATGAATACAGGATAATAAGAAAAAAATGTCATCTATTATTTCTTTTTTTTCGGTAAAGTACCTAAAAAAAAAAGAATCGAAATGTTATGTCTTAAGCAGTTTTGTCAAGATGTATCTGTCAAAACACCTTCAGCAAAACAAAATCCAAAATTTAAATGAATCGCCTTTTCTTAAATTTTCTTAATTTCATTGGGTCCACTTACGGAAACATGTCAACACTCTAATTTTCATGATTCTTTTATGATCCTATTTCTTGATTCCGACTGATTCCCTTGTTCAACAATTCGACAAAAGGTCCATTTATATACAATAATCCCATTGGAGCGGGTATAGTTTAGTGGTAAAAGTGTGATTCGTTCTATTGGCCCCTTAATAGTTAAGGGGTCCTTCGTTTGATTCATATTCCGATCAAAAACTTTATTTCTTAAAAGGGTTTAATCCTTTACCTCTTAACGAACAATTCGAGGAATAATATACATTATCGTAATTTGTATTCAAATCAATTTATAGTTGATTTGAATACAAATTACGAAACATAAGTTTTTTAATTTTAAACAATACTCCCAATTTTTTGAGTATGAGTAAAGGATCCATGGAGAAAGATATAGAGAGTGTATTTCCAATCGTAACTAAATCTTCCATTTTTTTATTTGTATAGTATAAGTATAGGAAAAATTGAAGCAAAATAGCTATTATATTAAACGATTACTTTAGTTTACTAGAGACATCGACATATTTTATTTAGTTTAGCTCGATGGCAAAAAATGCTTTTCCTAAGGATTCTCTCAAATAGAAATAGAGAACGAAGTAAATAGAAAAAAAAGATTGTTATAATCCTCCTCTTCTATAAGGATCATCTAAAAAGCGGGATGTTTTAAATGCAGTCAAACGGAAAGGCTGACATAGATGTTATGGGTCGAATTTTTTTTTTTTTGTTTTGTTCACGTCTTCCATTTGTTAATTTCTTCCATAAAGGAGCCGAATAAAACCAAAGTTTCACGTTCGGTTTTGAATTAGAGGCGTTAAAAATGATGAATCAACGTCGACTATAACCCCTAGCCTTCCAAGCTAACGATGCGGGTTCGATTCCCGCTACCCGCTTCTATTCTATTTCTATATTTTCTATATTATTATATTCTTTTTTCTATTCTATATAGAATAAATTCAAATATTAATTTCTTTTTTTTTTTAGTTATTTGTTATTGAATATATTTTATTTTTGTTTCTATTTCTTAAATTTATATTTATTAATTTTGTTTGATTTTCCCTTTTTATTTTATATCTAATCTTTTAGATTTAATAACTAAATCTAATTAATAGTAATTCATTTAGTTATTT